TCAACTAATCTTATTAGTTGGATTGGATCTTGTTCATGATATTGAGAAAAGATCAATAAATATCTTTACGGATTCTCCCAATTTCTATGTATATTAAACTACAAAGATATCATATATATATATATAATATAATATATCTAACTTAATTGACCATATATAAGATAAGTTATTAATATAGGATAAGTTATTAATATAGGATAAGGTATTACTTTTGTTTGTTTTTAGTCTTTTACTCTTTTTTTCTTTCATTTTTTTTGTTGTTTTTTGTTATTGTTTTCTTTGTTATATTTCTTTTTCCTTCAGATGAATCAAAAACTCCATAATATATTTTTTTTTTCACGGGTCGAAACAAAACAAAAATATCAGATGCATTGATATGGAAATATTTGGTACAGGAATCCGCCGTCTGATATTCTGATATATATCTATATCCTATAATAGATATAAACAGCTCATCTTTTTCTCGAATCAAAGACAAAGAAAGATATTCAAAAATGGACGGCTCTTGTGTTGTGACTCAGGATAAAATAAACCCTTGAAACGGAATAATAATTTATTCCTATGGAGCATCCAGGAACAAGAAGATTTCATCGGAAATATCGACAAATTCTTGCGTAGTCCAAGGAAATGAAAGAAAAAAAGTCCATTGCTACTATTTACAATTCCATCTCTATCGAATTTGAATATCAGAATAGCGGATCATAGTCATAATTCCATGGGTCAGGTCCACTTACTTTTTTCTTTTGTTGAGTTCTTATCTTTTCTTTTGATGGATTTGATTGGAATAATGGATAAAGTGAAAGGTAGGAATATCGGGCGATTCAATATTTCGATTCGGTAGATAGAATATTTTTGTCCTTAGGACAAAAATATTGAATAAATAATGAAACATGAGTAGGAGTGTAAGAGCCTGTAGTGCCGCAGTCGTCCTCTCATCCCAATCCTAATACGTGGGATGTCTTATCCCTATATTATAATGAACAAATGTTCAACTTGATAACTATACTACTAGAGTATAACAGTATAACTTATAACTCATTATAATAATAGAATATGGCTCATAAATAACTTATTATGTAATGGTAATTTATGTTATGTACATGGTTCTTTTTTTATTACAAAAAAGAAAAACCAATAGCTCTATTACCCACTAAAAAATGAAGATTCAAGTTGGAGTTTTGTGAAAAAAGCCCCTTATCGGATTTGAACCGATGACTTACGCCTTACCATGGCGTTACTCTACCGCTGAGTTAAAAGGGCCCATTTTATTCAATTCCTAAATGAGTCGAGTCACTAGCTCCTACGAATCTACTGCATATACCTGTGTATATAATACATGATAAATATATATATATATGATAAATATCAAATCAATATCACTGCAATGAATTGTTTCAAGACCGACCTCAATTGCTTTGTTTTTCTTCATTGAACCCCGTCAGAACGATATTCACTTGATTGATACACAATTAGACATAGACATAGATCTAAGATATTTGATATTTCATCGAAGCGTGGGATGAAGAGATTCGACTCGTACCCAGAATCCAACTCTTATTTTATAAAAAAAAGTTTCTATCGTTTCTGAATTCCCTGGCTTGGTGTGAGATAGGGATAGGCATATCTCATCTTAATAATGCGTGAATCAATGAGTGAAACTTGAAGAGTGTAATTTAACCTTTTTTCTGTCGGACCAATCACTCCTAGAATCCTAGAATGGATCTTATACTTCATTATTACTTCTGTATTGTATCATTTTCATTATTCTACATTCATTACTTGATAAAAATATATGAATTTAGAATTCAATGTTAGAATATATAACATAATAGAATAATGATGATAGATATAGTATATAATACTATAATTATAATACTAATATATATGAAATATAGAACGGTTCGTGAATGCAGAATCCTAAAATTCTATGGAATCGCGAAAGGCAGAAAGCTTCTTCGAATCTAGTAGTCACACCATTACATTTCAATTATATTGACTCACATTAGATTGACAATTCCAAAAAACTTTTCATACTATGCTCAGAGTATGATGACGGTCGGGCGGGTATGCCCCCATCGTCTAGTGGTTTAGGACATCTCTCTTTCAAGGAGGCAACGGGGATTCGACTTCCCCTGGGGGTAGGGTACTAGCAAAGGAAGTTGTTTATGTATTATCAATCAGCCTAAAAAGGATTCTTCCTGGGTCGATGCCCGAGTGGTTAATGGGGACGGACTGTAAATTCGTTGGCAATATGTCTACGCTGGTTCAAATCCGGCTCGGCCCAACAATTCGCCGATCCATCGCGAGACTCTATAACCAATTTGTCCTCTAGAAACAAACGACTGATACGGAGGAATAAAGAAAAAAGATCCATTTTTCAATGAAAAATAACAGATTCTTTTTTTCTTTACTCCTTTCTTTATTTTATTCCTTTACTCTTTTCCTTCTATTGATTTTTTATTTGAGAGATCTTGATATGACTCTATATTATTCAAAAGATCAGAAAGATCTGAATATGAGATCCGAAAGATCAGAATTTGTGGGAACAAATAAAGCTAAATAGGAATTGAAAAATGGAGTAGCAATAGATTTGCCACGATTTGACAGACAATAGAATAGGATTACTCATAATCCATGCCGCTCTCACTAAAGTACTAAAAGTACTAAAGGAAAGTCCCGATATGTGTGGATATGGAACTCGTTTCTCTGTTATAACATAACACGAGAATTCTAGACAATTCTAAATAGAAAGAAAAAAGGTATGAATGAAATCATAAGAATAGGTATGCTGTATACCCCAATTTCCTTTCCATTTCCCTGGGATTGTAGTTCAATCGGTCAGAGCACCGCCCTGTCAAGGCGGAAGCTGCGGGTTCGAGCCCCGTCAGTCCCGACCTAGGATTGGATGGATCTTTCAATTCATCTTTCTATTTTCTGTGAAGAGGAGGAGAGCGGAATCTAATTATCCGCGGGGAATCCTTTTGAAGAAAGACCAAACTAAACTCCAAAATAGTGAATTTTTTGAAATATTAGATCTTTTTGATCGAGACTCGTCTTTCTCACACCTCTTTGTCTTCCAAGGAAATTAGATCTAAAAAAACTTAGTTTAGAAGTCAATCCCTCTTTTTTCCATTTCACTTCTACTATTTTTTTTTTAGGGGTTGGTGACCAATAAAAGTGGAAGATGGGTCCCTCATCAATCGGCTGATTATATAAGGAAAACCACAAGTTATAGAAAGGAAAGAATGGAAAAGAATGAGAAATTCACCGGGATTCTTGAGTGGATCAGGAATTCCATTTTGTATTCCGTATGGATAAAAGATCTTCCTATGTTATACTATTCCATTCTCGACGATGAATCAGTTTGATGGCCTAGATATTGTTATTCATAATATTGATCCATTCAATATCATCAGGATGCAATTCATCCCATTGAAATTACAGGAGAAATTTTTAGCACCTCTATGGGATTAGATCCCGAGTTATTGTGAAGCAAAAAACGATAAGATTATGGAAGTAAATATTCTAGCATTTATTGCTACTGCGCTGTTCATTCTAGTTCCTACTGCTTTTTTACTTATCATTTACGTAAAAACAGTCAGTCAAAATGATTAATTGAAATCTCTTTCTTAGTTCTTATCCATAATTGAAGAACTAAGAAAGAGATTTCAATTTCACGTCTTAAATGAAATGAGCGGACTAGAATCAGCATTCTATGCGATGCGATAGTATCGTATGGTAGAAAGAAATATATGACCCCCTCTCCCATACTATTTATTGTTGTATAAAAGCTGGACTCTATTTTATAAACATATAGACTAAATTGAATATGTTTATGTTAATCCTTATTAACATACAATATTTCATATCCGCACATAAAAATGACATATGTATAATGTACATCTAAACAGCACTCCAATTCTAATTCTTTGTTACATCCATTCGATTTGTAGTGACTGTAATGATTACGATCAGTACAAAATAATCCAATGTAAAATTTTCTTTTTATGTTTTACTGTTTTACGGTTTACTGGGTTTCTTAGTATTTCCAATATGGATCCTGGGCCGAAATCCGTCAATAAAATCAATGGAAGAAGCTCATAGTATAGTATGGGCAGGCATATAGAATATATAAGAAAAAATGCATTCAATTTCTATTGAATATTCTAGAATTCAATAAATACATATAGAAAAAGAATAAATGAAATAGAAATAAAAAAAAAGATACTTTTTTTTTTTACTTTTAGCATTCATAAGGAGTAGTTGATCGATCCGTTGTCAGATGAACTAAGTAAGATAAGGAGTTCCATGATAAATTCTTCGGATTTGGAAAAGGAAAAAGAGTAGTGGATCCTGCCTATTTCTAACGCTTGAACTATGATCCGAAGTGAGTCAATAAAGCATAAAGACGATTTCTAGGGGTCTAAAACCAAAAATAAAATTAAGGGTAAGTGTGCAATATAATATGTAAATCGCCCAACACAAGATCTTATGAGGATCTCATTATGTGTCGTACTACTTTGGACAACGACTATTAGTTGTCTTCGCTAGAAAATACGTAACCACGCAATAATAGAGCAACTTAATCCCTGAACAGTAAGGAGGGACACAAATCAAATAAAAAAGGGGGTTTGGGTGCTCTAAATTGTAATGTCCATATAGAATTCTAGTAACAGCTAGTTCATTAAAATACACTATTTAGGTTAGGAAGAATGAGGTTGGAAAAAATTGCATATCCTGTGTACCCTTTTGACTCTAAAAAACAAATAGGAACATGGGAACCATAAAAATATTTGTTTGTTTAATTCAAAGGTTAGTAGTCCTATATTACATTTCTATTACTTTACTGTATTCCAGTGGAATTTTGAAATGGATCTACTTTTTTTTACGATTTGCAGAACGGAAACAATTGATACAGTTTTGTTACTCAATTTCAATTAGTAGTGGCTTTGTAGTGTCTTTAAAGTCCGCTTCGCCCCCATACTACGAGTGAAAGGGAAAATGTAAAAACTACCATTAAAGCAGCCCAAGCAAGACTTACTATATCCATGTGAATTATGTCCCTTATCTCTATGAATATGAAGAATTTATTCCATTATTGATTACTAATCATAGTGGAATTAATGGTGCAGAGTCAAAAAAGAATTATGCCCAAAGGTTATTGATGAACCAACCCCCAAAATCCGCCTATAAAAACTTCCTATATCTGGTAGAATCGGAAAGCATTAAGCAAGATACAAGATATGCAGTTATTACCTTGGAATTCTCGAGTGAATGTTATTAATGGAACATGTAGGAATAGTAAGACCCCCCCCTTTTTTTCTGTTGTTACCCCTCATAAGCAAAGTAAAGGCCTAACAATATATAATAATATATAATAATATATAATAAAGATGGATCATCACCCATGACCCATCACATATCTCCCGTTTGATCTAATCCTTACCGGCTCCTGATTGTTTCACAGAAACAGTCGGGAGACAGACTATTCCATTTCCATTCTTTATTTACAATTTACATTCTTTCTTGAGTTACTGATGAGTTACTGAAAAGAAAGAAGTTTTTTTTTACTTTTTTATTTTTATTCTATTTCTATAAATATAAAATAAAATAGAAAAGCCCATAATTCATGTTTATGCAATCCAATATTGATTGAACAATCAAATAGTGATTGAATGTCTGAGCAGTCAGAGACTCTCATGAGTCTGTATACTGTATACAGAGTATCTTTCGCGCTTTCCACAACTACTCATTTTATTCCCCCTTATACTATTCTAATCTAACTTAAGAACCAGTCAGTAGACACTAGTACTGGAGGAAATAAAGAGAAAGTAGTAATAGTTCTCCACTTCCGTTGGGCACGAATTTGGGAATTTCTATCAGCAGAAAGAATCAGGGATTTTTCGTTTTTTGTTGATCAGGCGACACCCGGATTTGAACTGGGGAAAAAGGATTTGCAGTCCCCCGCCTTACCACTCGGCCATGCCGCCAAAACTATACAAAATATTAGACTAAATTGAAAAATAACTAAAAAAATCCCTCCTCCTTTGCTTTGCCTTTGATTGGAGTCGGTTGATTTCTTTCGATTAATTGTATAGTATCTCAAATCTCAAAACACACAAAGCCCTAAAAACAAAACTTGTTGCTTTTTTTCTATTGAAAGAAATCTTTGGATTTTCGGTCACAGAATAAAAAATTCGGGGCAAGTTGAACCATTAACTATTCGCTGTTAATTCATGAAAGGTTCTTGGATCTCAAATTGCGTTTCCTTATCCTTACTGTCCTGTCATAAGAAAATGACATTGATACACAACCAATCAGTATCTATTCTTTTCACTAATCAATCTTTTTTTTTCAATTTCAATTATTCAATTATAACAACATATTTGTGTATATGTAAACCCCAGAACTGAAATTGTTACACGGATATAACTAATCTGGCATTTTATACTTAGATATATATATATATATACCCGTAGGGAATTCAGGGAATTATCATGCTCCAATTTTTTTTTGAATCTATTGAATATCAAATAGAAATTATGATATAGCATGGCCATGGCCCGCGTTGCGCCAAGTAGAACTGACTAGGATAGGCGATACACAGATAGATAGATAGCTCTATCTGCGTGTGCTTTATTTTTATTAATAAATACAATCCCCCTTTCCCACTTCAATCATATTCCACGAATTAGACTAACAAATGGATAAGAATGTTTCTCTTCGCTGCGAATCATTTTTGAACAATGGAATCCACAAATCCGCAAAAAAAAGAAAAAAGGTTCAGTGTGAAAAAAGTAAAAAGAAAAAACGAAAAGTAAACTCTATACTGTTTCCTGATTATTCTGTCTTTTCTATCTTTATCTCATTCATAACGAGCAGGGCAAATCCGGAATACATTTACTTTTCTGGTACCTAATTGGATCGTAATATCATAATAATAGGTAGAAATTAGATTAGGTTTGATATTCTATTCCATACAACACTCCATAAGTCTAATTAACAGAATTTAGTTTCCCGAAATATTTTGTCACTTCATTTCTATTTGTATCTGATGCAAATTCGAATTTGAATAGTGAGTAGAAAATTCTCTGTATTCCTTCGCGCATATGTATTTCATACATTGCATCATATCTTATATAGAGTTAGATAAATTTTCATGTGATTCAGTAAACAGAATATACATTCCATCATTGCTAAAACGACCCGTATGTTTCGATGAAGAATGAGCCAATGAATGGGATTTTTTCGATAAATGGGAAACTCAAGATGCTCGGGGATGGAAATGGGGGAATGTTTACAATACCTGGGTTTAGTCAGATACAATTTGAGGGATTCTGTGGGTTCGTTGATCGGGGCTTGATGGAAGAACTTTCTAAGTTTCCAAAAATTGAAGATACAGATCAAGAAATAGAATTTCAATTATTTGTGGAAACATATAAATTGGTAGAACCTTTGATAAAAGAACGAGATGCTGTGTATGAATCACTGACATATTCT